CGAATAAAAATTAGAGCATCCCACCCCAAAAAAACTCGGAACCTAAAGAGAAGAGAGTTCAGTCTACAAGAAGCTGGCAGAGCTTTAGCCATTTTTCTACATACATCTATCCTACCTAATAAGCCTTTTCTTGTTCGTTTTTCGAATGACGCTAGTGGAGACAAATTCCTTCCGGCTAATGAAGATACTACTCCAGTCTTCCCATTCATTCCCAGTGGATCCTTCTTCTCCCTAAGAATTGAACGAACCAAGTTCACCTATACGAGAGTGAGGAATAAAAACCAACAATCAACTTCCCACTTTGGATGTCCCACGATTCCGCTAGTTTAGAAAGATAAAAAAGGGGTCGCTAGGTCAGAAAAGCGATTACTATAAATTCTCCCCAAGTAGGATTTGAACCTACGACCAGTCAGTTAACAGCCGACCGCTCTACCACTGAGCTACTGAGGAAGAACTCCCTTAAGGAAACCGACTCTCGTTCTTTGGACCAACCTATGACCGAACAAAAATGGGTTCGTCACTCTTTTTCACATACACCGGGAAAAAAGGTTACGATAGCAAGCCCCTCCCCGGCCGGAGAGCCTCCAGGACAAGGGGGCGTCGGTCAACCATCCACTCTCAAGATTCATTTCATATTGAAAAATCGATCTCCGCGTCCTGCCAGTTCGCTAAGTAGACTCACTCTACCGAGGGGAAACAAAGGCTGGAACTATTCCTGCCAAAAAAAAAGGGACCTACCTCTCATCCTAGGAGTTTGCAGGTATGATAGAGTCCACTCTCTGTTTGTCTCTCTGAGTTTCTACTACTAAGTAGCACTTCTGCTATTCAATCATAGAATCGATTCCGATCAAGCCCTATACTATCTTAGTAGTAAGCTAGCGCCCTGCAATCAAAAAAAAGCGTTAACGCCCTATCTATCTATAGTAAGGGGGCCTTTCTTGCTCGTTGGCGCTTTAGAAAGATTGCAGCTAGCGCGCCCCCTTCTTTCTCAAAGTCAAGTTTCTCGCTTGTTAGTCAAGCTTTGAAGCCCCTACCTTTATATATTATTTATGGGATATTTGAACGCAGGTTTGGAACCCTATACAAGGTGCTGGTCTCGATCTCACTTTGTGGTGCCCCTCTCGATGATTGTTGACTCAACATTTTTTTCATGCTTGAGTTGGAGGGCCCCCCCTATCCATCGAGTCAAGTAATTCGCTATCGGAAATTTTTCCGCCGCGTATCTCATGCTTCTTTTTTCTCCGAATCGGTTCTTAGTGTCAGTCAATCAAGATTCGCCATCAAGAGAGGGAAGAGCCTTTACTTTAGGTTAGGCCGGTCTCGTCATTCACGAAATTCCCCCGCCCATCGATCAATCACGCGAGTACGCATCCAGTCAGCACATAGCGAACGAAAAAAGCGTTCATCCTGGACACTTCGTGCCTCAATCAAAATGTCTATTAATTGATCCCTATTCATTCGGTCAAAGTCTCCACGGTGTTTTCACGCCCCTCTACTGAGAGGTGCACCATGTTGATAGGAATCGGCAAAGACCTTATTGTACACGTCCTCGAGGGCAGCATTCATGGCAATCATCACTATTTTCTCCCGAAGGCATGGTATGGCTTTGTTCTTGGTGTTGTTTAATAGATGTCGAGTGCCGCTTCGCCCCGTCCGAGAATCTCCATCTGCTCTAAGTGGGCGAGCTAGAATCCTTATGTCAGGTTGGTTGTTCAAAATATTTTCTCTTTACCCTTTGCATCTTCATCTTTTTGAAAGCCCAGACCCTGGATCTTCATTAGTCCTATTTCAGGTGCTCAATAAAGACCTCTTTCTCTCTTTATTTTCTTTCTCCCCCATTTCTTTGTTGATTGAAAGAGGATAAGCGCTATCCATTGAGTAAAGGAAAGGGAGGATTTGCTACAGTGATTCGGGCGGGCCCCTTCGAGAGTTGCGGGTCCTTGCCGCTGCATGAGTGGTAGCTCATGCTAAAAACTCCTCCGACACGAGTCCTAGTCGTTGCGCTGCGGTCTCTTTCCCGGCTTCGCTTGCGCGATTTGCACTTCTGATTGGTTTCATCCATCTCCGACCCTAATGAATCGAGTCTGAAGGGGTCAGCCAGTCAATCAGTTCGGGTTCTCGGTCGGTTCCCGTTCGCCTGCCCCCCTCATAGTCCATTAGTGGGTAGGGTGGTAAACTTAGAGGGCGCCCGCCTCCTCTTCAGACGTGTCCTCGACAACCTGGCGGTTGTTCGGTCTCCGCTTTTGGGGGTGGGAGTGCTTGGTCGCTGGGGTTTCCTTTTCTTCAACCAATTCGGTTGTGTCAGCCCGGTCTAACATTTTGTTATGAGCTGGCTGAACAAAGATAGATTATAGATTGAAGGGGCGTAGCGTTTGAGTTTAACTGGCATAGGACCTTCGATCGACCATGGGGCCTATTCTAAAAACTGAATTTGAAGCGTAACGTAAAAAGCTCCTTCTCATCTTGCATTTCTTTGGTTTGGAAGTTCCAGTATGTTGTCTGTGGATTTCTAACAAAGGAAAGCCCCCTTATGCCATTTGATTAATTAAAGTTCCGTGCTGCTCGCCACTCCCCGAGGCCAAGGACGGGGTCGAACCGTCATTCCAGGATTTGCAGTCCGATACATTTCCATTATGTTACCTAGCCAAACCCGCCACCGCATATGTAGAAAAAGAGAGAGCGGGGAAGGAAGAACAACCGTTTAACTTTGGAACATGAGGTGGCGGGCGGAGCGCTCTATATGACCGGCGGCGGGTTACCAGAGAAGAGGGGACAACTTCTTTCTCCCTTGCCTTGCTCAATCTTCCTTTTCTGATTTAAAGTAGCAAGCCAACCACAACTCAAAGGGCAGAGGCCAGATAGTTGGTTGTCTTATATTTTCTATGTTCAGGCGAAAAACATCTAGAAGTCTTGTAAGCAACCATGCCTAACGCTTACCAAAGCCAAGGTTGGTTTTACTAAAAGAAAGTCAGTAAGCAACCAGGATTTGCATTGTTAAGCATATAGCTAGCGAGCGAACCTTCCCATAGTGTATGGGCGGAGTCAAGCTCCTTCTCTATACCATGTTCTTGGACTGATGACTCACGGCTTAGGGTGAACCAAAATGGATTGATGAATCGAAGCTCTACCCGACTCGCTGCGCATGCCACGCTCACTTAATCACTAATCATAGTAAGTAGATCATTGTGCTATCACTTCGTTTCTTTAAGAAGAACCTCTGCCCCTGCCCTAGGAGCGAACCCATTCATAGATGTTCTTTTCGACTTTTGACTTTCCTCAGGTAGAAGTGGAGATCTTGACCTAATTCACTACTCTACTAGAGTGACTTCCGACAGCTCTGAAAGATCCCGCCTTGCTTGCCTGTGACACTAACCATAGGGGCCGAGCCCAGCCTCATGTGCCGATGTAGTTTTCGACTTTCTCGAATTGTCCTCAGAAAATTTCCCATAGTTCACTTAGTTAGGTGAAACTGGAGCAAGTCGACCGGACAGGGAGAATCTTTCCTATCACTAATAATGGAGTTTCGACCGACATCGCGCTTCCTTGCTTCTAGCCCCGTTGCACCTGCACTTAGCTTTTCTTTTCCTTCTGCTTATGGAGAATATCCCAGAGGGAGCCCTGATCAAGAGCGACTGTGTCAAAGTCAAAGCTGGAATCGCTTCAAGCACATCACATAGAGATAGAATCCCTGAAGGGGAGCGTTCTAGTTCGGTATCATCTTTATTTACAATTTGATCACATACTCGTTGAGTGAATTCTTTTGATGTTGCACTTGTGACAGTTACTGAAACCAATTCCCCAGAGGGGGCCCGGGGTCAATGCCTGCGAAAAGGAGGAATTTCAAGCGAGCATCAAGGTGAATGGCCGTCGACGGTCTGTAATAAACAACCTTCTCGAACTTGAAGAGCAGCAAAGCAGACTTCCCACAGTGTTTTCTCTAAGCGGCTAGGAGAGCTATTGGGAGGTTCTTCCTATATGAAGACATAAGCTTTTATGCAGTTCGGAACAATTCATACTAAAAGCCCATCTTTATGCTGTAGCAGTTTTTGGGTGCGGGCTTCAAAGGCCCCTCATAGTTTGAGATGCGCACTACCGTTAGAGTAGAGGAAAAGGAAGACCTCGAGAAGCAATTGTCAACTATCAGAAACCTCACTTAAGAAGAAGGACACGGGGTGCACAATCATTTGTGATGGATGGACAAACAAAAGGGTTTTTTACTTCACTTCGATCTCTGCCACAGGAGCTGCAAGTCTTTGAAAGAATCCGCTGGAACTAGTGAGCGAGAGCCCAGACCATAGCAGCTTTAGAGACTTCTCTCTCGGCTTTAACGGCGACGAAAACGTTCTCCGAGAGGCTTTCTTTTCTTCTGCATCCCCTTTCTACGGCTCATCGGCTCTTCCCACTCCGGGGTAAGAATCAGTCGTAGCAAAAGAAGAAGGAGGTCGTGTACCATTGAAGAATAAGGCTCGAGCTCAATAAATAGCTTCTTGGTCTAGCAGTTCGGACGCTATCCCATCCTCATCCGCTGCTACCACCTATTGCCTTACCCCCATCTTTGCCGCTTTCAGCCTTCTCGGCTTCCTATCCCAAGGCTGATGAAACTCTATCTGTGGGGGTAAAAAAGTACTTGACTAGCTTTCTTTTTCCAGAGGAGGAATTTAGATTACGATATTTATTACTGTCTTACTGTGGAAAGATTATCTGCTGTCGATACTCTAGGGTCGAATGGAGGGGGAAGGAAAAACCTTTCCGAATATGAATCTTGGAAATGGGAAGTATCAAGCCCTGGTTCAGTCTCTTTACCTGCTTCGTCTAAAGAAAGCAAGACTCCTCAGATAAAGGAGGGGCTCCTTTCAATTCAGGGGAAGAATATATGACAATTGAACTGATAAACCAATATCAGTCTCAAGGGAAGTTAAGTTAGTACTTTCATCAGCCGTAGAAGGCTGAATATGATCAAAAGCTTGATTTAACTCCAGCGAGTGTAATATCTGAAGCGA